CGGAATAGGTGGGTTAATTCCTTCCCTTAGAACCGTACTTGAGAGTTTCCTAGCTCATACGGCTCGGCAGTCAACTCTTTTTTTATTCCATTTGAATCTACCATATCTAACTGAATAAGATTTCTCGTAGATCTATCCCATTTTTCGGGTTAATGAAAAGAAGTTAATAAAATGAGTTTCAAACTTAAATCTTAAGTTTGGATTAAAAATCCGGTTTATTTTAGTTTTATCTTTTCTCCCACCTTCAGAAAAATAAAACATAGACATTTTGCCTATCATTAGAATTTTCTGAAAGGTAACTATCTCAGTTTCATATCATATAGAAATTTATATAGAATTTTTGAAAAAGACTTTCGAAAGGAAAGACTTACTATCTTTGGGATCTGATCCTACACCGCTGCTCAATATCTTAGTGGATCGACTCTATTACATAAGTGGATTCCTAACATTTGTCTCACATCATGACATAAGTAAGCAGTTATTTTTGTATCGGCGCAAAACCTTACTAATTGATCTTTACGGTGCTTACTCTATCAATTAGATCCTTTACCCATAGAATAAAACAGCTAGGCATATCTATTTCTTCATATTTCAACTTCTATGAAGTTTCTTTATTTTCTACAGCTGATAAAAATCGTTGTTTTAGACAATGCATATGTAGAAAGCCCTTTTTCTAGTATTTACTAGTGAATTTGATCTTTATTTACTTTTTATTTCTATAGTGGAGATAGTCGCACGTAATGACAGATCACGGCCATATTATTAAAAGCTTGTGGTAAGAATGGGTTTCGTTCGAGCGCTCGAAAATAATATTCCAAAGCTTTCGTGTGTTCTCCGTTACTTGTGTGGATAAGTCCTATGTTATAGAGTATATAACTTCGGTCATAGGGATCAATTTCTAGTCGCATAGCTTCATAATAATTCTGTAAAGCTTCCGCATAATTCCCTTCGGATTGAGCTGACATCCGTTACGGTCGTCATTCAATTCACAGAATCTCCGTTACAGAACCGTACATGAGATTTTCATCTCATACGGCTCCTCCCTTATGTGCATAATGATAAAATAATAAAAAAGATGAAAATCTTCTCATTATGAACTAAGTAGGGCTAGTGTTTTTACAAGAAATCTCTAGCCAACCTTCCTGCAAGAGATCTTTTCTTAACATCAAGCGTATTGTTACTAGAGAGAAAAGATAACTCCAACAATTTCTTTGTTCTCAACGCTTCCCAATGTCCAGGAATTAGTCACTTCAACAGCCTTCGATGGTTATACGGGTATCCAAAATACAAACGAGATGGATGTTTGTTGTCCCAACCATTCTTTTAGTCCCAAGCTTGCTAAAGAAGGGGATAATTTATAATATAACAAAGTTTTCGTGTTGTTAATTTCTAGGTGTAGTGCTTCTTCCCCTCTGCTACCTATTGGTTAGGATTGACCCGTAATACCGAACCTATAGGTATAACCTTTCGCTCAATACTAGAATCGAGAATTGAAACATAGCATCTGAGGCTGCATTAATCGAGGATACACGACAGAAGGAATTGTTCTATTTCCAAACTTTACCTTCTACAAGCGTAGATTTTTTTCTTTTTTTCCCGATCACGAATCATGTGTATTTCTCGTAAAACCGAGAGTCAAAAAAAAAGTCAAATCGCACCATCTCTGTAATAAGTAAATGCCTCTTTTTCTCCTGAAGTTGTCGGAATTATTCGTAATAAGATATTGGCTACAATCGAAAAGGTTTTATCAATAAAATTTCCATTTATCCGCGATCTAGACATAGGTAGCAATCCATTCTATCATTGTTCTCATTACTTCTCGGGGGAAAATGATCCCACAAGGAAAAGAATTTTACAGTACGAAATAACATAAAAACAGATTTAAAAAATATGGCCCAATATTAAAAATTAAAAACAATATTCAAATTGTTCTTTTTTACATTACAGGAACAGGAATTAATTGATAAGAATTAAGAAATAAATATTGGGAACCGCATTGGATTCCATCTTACTGGAATAGTCTATCAACGAAAGAAACTATTCTTATTTGATTGAAGTTACAGCTTAAAAAAACCTAAGTTGATTGAATTATGATACAAAGAAGAAAAAGGATCGAATCGAGTAATCATTGTATGATGAAAATGGGCCCATTTTTTTGTGTACTTAGCGGATATCACTAGACAATCAACTATAAAAAAATTGTTTATCTATTTGTATTTTTAATAGATAGATGGGATAAGGATTTTTGTTGATAACAGGCCTAAAAAGCAATTTGAGAATTCTTCTGGTATGGAATCGTAATCTAAAAAGAATCATCATCTAAAGATATCCATTAACCATAGTCTATAAAATATAGAGCCCTAGCTCAGTTGATTCGTTAGAATTTCTAATTTATGGATTTAATGCGGTCGGTATAGTATAAATAGATTAAATAGATAATCAGAAAAAGAAGATAACATTGTTTTTGCAAACATGAATAGAATTTTTTTAACAGTTTTTATAAGAAAACAATTTTCTATTTTTATCGCTTTCTATTTAGAATTGATTGGTTGTACCTACCCAATAATCTAATTCTAATATGAATAATTCATTATTCACTCGATTTTCGGTTTTTAGGTCATAATCATTATGTAGGAGAGATGGCCGAGTGGTTGAAGGCGTAGCACTGGAACTGCTATGTAGGCTTTTGCTTACCGAGGGTTCGAATCCCTCTCTTTCCTTACCTTCACCTAATTTACCGATCTTACTAACCACAATAGATCAATAGTCAATAGATATAGATAAAATAACAATATATGACTATTCCAACAGTTAGACCTTTCTTTGATATGGATTCTCTATTCCTAATGGCTGTGGTACGGAAAATACTGTTAAAGAAACGAGTAGACAAGGAATGAAAATATCCCTCTCGGTCTATGACACCTAAATGGAAGAAAAATCCGGAGCAAACCCTTATTTTATCTTAACCTTAGGTTAATTTACTTCGCCGAAAGGGAGGAAAATTGGTTATATTAGTCTTTATTTTCTTTTTGTTAGGTTTAAGTCTGACGAGAATAATATTCTACAACCAGCAATTCATTTATTTTCAAACCGACCCATTTACTATCTATTATTTGATTGACTAATCCTTTATATTGGAATGGTTGAAGAGTCAAATGGTTTGGCAATTCCTCCTGAGGGGATGAATCGAGAGAATTTTGAATTAGAGCTCTAGATTTTTGTTCATCTCTCGCCGCAATAGTATCTCGGGGTTTGCAGCGATAACTTGGTATATCTACTATACGACCGTTGACTAAAATATGTCTATGGTTAACTAATTGGCGAGCTCCCGGAATAGTCGGGGCCATACCCAACCGAAAAAGGATGTTATCCAGACGCATTTCAAGTAATTGTAGTAAAACCTGACCTGTTGACCCCTTTGCCTTTCCGGCGAGACGAACGTATTTAAGTAATTGTCGTTCTGTAAGACCATAATGAAAACGCAATTTTTGTTTTTCTTCTAGGCGAATACGATATTGGGATTTTTTCCCAGAACGCGATTGGTTTCTAAGATCACTTCCAGCTCGGGGCCTTTTATTAGTTAGCCCTGGTAAAGCCCCCAGACGACGTATTTTTTTGAAACGAGGACCTCGGTAACGCGACATAAAGACTCCTTAGTTATAATTAATTATTAATTAATTCTTATTCTTATTGATGAAATTTCATTCTACAGAATAAATCTAAACTAAAAATGAACTAAATTCTAAATAAAGCAAAATTTACTGAAGTATTATTCTATTATTAATATTAATTAAAGAATAATGAGATGAGTTGAATAAATATCCAGTTTCCGGTTTTCTATATATAATATAGAAAAGGAAAAGGATTCTGTTCGTGAGATAGTTGGAAATTCCTATCCTATCCTATAATCAATGGCTTTTGCGAAAAGAAGAATACATTTTTTTTTCACTTTGATTTCAAAGATGCATTATCAATCATGTAAAAAAGAAAATAAATAGAGAAAAGCCGACTATCGGAATCGAACCGATGACCATCGCATTACAAATGCGATGCTCTAACCTCTGAGCTAAGCAGGCTCACATAACATAAATTCAACATGCAGAGGAATTCAATAAACTCTTAGACTCTTTGCTATTAACTATTTTCATTCTTGGCTATTCATATTCGCTATTTATAACATAAAATATTAAATATGAAATTCATTATTAATATTTTAATTATATTATTATTATTTTAATAATTATTATTATTATAAATATTAAATTATTAATTTAATAATTAATATTAAATTAATATATTATATTAAAATAAATTAAACATAAACAATAACAATAGAATAATTCTAATTTCAAATAATAATAACTGTTAAATATTATAGAACATAACATAAGATTAATCTAGCGATATATAATTTCAATTTTTTTATTATTTTATAAAATAATATAAATAAATTATCGACCGTTCAAGTATTTTCAATTTCATGGGTAAATGGGTGGAAGAGAGACAGATCTATAGGGTATGTATCCACCTATATTGAATTGCGGATACAGAAATGATAAAATCGTTTTTGATTGGACCGAATACGAGCCTCCTATAGTAGATGAAAGAAGATACACAAGAAATCACAAAGAGGAGAAAACACTTTTTCCAGACAGGCATCTATCTAATGAATTGAACGGTTCCGGTATAAATGAAAGAAAAAAGGGACGGGATCACAATGAGATTTTCATCTCAAAGGGGGGATATGGCGAAATCGGTAGACGCTACGGACTTAAGTGGATTGAGCCTTGGTATGGAAACTTACTAAGTGATAACTTTCAAATTCAGAGAAACCCTGGAATTAATAAAAATGGGCAATCCTGAGCCAAATCACGTTTTCCGAAAACAAGCAAAGGTTCAGAAAGCGAAAATAAAAAAGGATAGGTGCAGAGACTCGATGGAAGCTATTCTAACGAATGGAGTTAATTGTATACATTGGTATAGGAATCCTTCTATCGAAA